ACTATGGAGATGGATTCAATCGTTAAAAAAGAGGATGAGGAAGTGCATATCTTACCCAGATCTTCTCCCATAATGGTACGGAACAACAGTATCATTGGAGTAGATACGCAAATCACTTTCAATATAAGAAGCCGAGTGGGCGGAGTGGTCCGAGTGGAGAGGAAAAAAAAAAAGATTGAACTTCGAATTTTTTCTGGAGATATATATTTTCCTGGGGAGACAGATAAGATATCCCGACACAGTAGCATTTTGATACCACGAGGAAAGAAAAATTCCAATAAATCAAAAAATTTGAAAAATGGGATCCATGTCCAATGGATCACCCCTACCGAGGAAAAAAAGTTTTTTGCTTTGGTTCGGCCCGTACCCGTAGTCACATATGAAATAACGGATGGTCTAACAACACTTTTCCCTCAGGATCTGTTTCAGGAAAGGGATAATGTGCAACTTCGAGTTGTCAATTATATCTTTTATGGAAATGCCAAAGCCACTTGGAAAATTTCTGGCACAAGTATTCAATTAGTTCGTACTTATTTAGTATTGAATTGGAACCAAAACAACAAAAGTTCTTCTATCGAAGAGGCCCGAGCTTCCTTTGTTGAAGTAAGAACAAATGGTATGATTCGAGATTTTATAAGGATCGATTTAGCGAAATTCGCTATTTCGTATATGGGGAAAAGGAATGATCCCTTATTTTTTAATGATGATGGATCATATCATACCAATATGAATCCATTTTATTCCATTTTCTCAAAGACAAAACTTCAACAATCATTTAACCAAAATCAAGGAACTGTTCGTACGTTGTTGGGTAAAAATGAGGAATGTCAATCTTTTCTAATTTTGTCATCATCCAATTGTTTTCGAATGGGTCCATTCACACTCAACGATGTAAAATATCACAAAGAATCAATTAAAAAAGATCACCTAATTCCAATTAGGAATTCATTGGGTCCTTTAGGAACAGCCCTTCAAATTGTGAATTTTTTTTCATTTTACTATTTAATAACTCATAATCAGATCTTGGTAACTAATTTTTTAAAGCTTGACAATTTCAAACAAACTTTTCAAGTACTTAAATTTCCATATTATTTTATGGATGAAAATGGGAGAATTTATAATCCCGATCCATGCAGTAACATCTTGAATCCATTCCAATTGAATTGGTATTTTCTTCATTACAATTTTTGTGAAAAGACATCCACAAAAATTTGTCTTGGACAATTTCTTTGCGAAAATGTATGTATAGCCAAACATCAACCGCACTTAAAATCGGGTCAAGTTATAATTGTTCAATTTGACTCTGTAGTAATAAGATCGGCTAAGCCTTATTTGGTCACCCCAGGAACAAAAGTTCATGGTCATTATGGGGAAATCATTTATGAAGGGGATACGTTAGTTACCTTTCTATATGAAAAATTGAGGTCTGGTGATATAACACAAGGTCTTCCAAAAGTGGAAAAAGTCTTAGAAGTTCGGTCGATTGATTCAAATCTAGAAAAGAGGATTGATGGTTGGAACAAACATATAACAAGAATTCTAGGGATTTCTTGGGGATCTTTGATTGGAGCTGAGCTAACTATAGCGCAAAGTCGTATTTCTTTGGTTAATAAGATCCAAAGGGTTTATCGATCCCAGGGGGTACAGATCCATAATAAGCATATAGAAATTATTGTACGTCAAATAACATCAAAAGTCTTGGTTTCAGAAGATGAAATGGATAATGTTTTTTTGCCCGGAGAACTAATTGGGTTGTTGCGGGCGGAACGAATGGGGCGCGCTTTGGAAAAAGCAATCTGTTATCGAGCTATCTTATTGGGAATAACGAGAGCATCTCTAAATACTCAAAGTTTTATATCCGAAGCGACTTTTCAAGAAACTGCTCGAGTTTTAGCAAAAGCAGCTCTCCAGGGCCGGATCGATTGGTTGAAAGGACTAAAAGAAAACGTTGTTCTGGGAGGGATGATACCTGTTGGTACCGGTACCGGATTCAAAGGATTCGTACACCGTTCAAATCAACAAATTCCCTTGAAAACAAAAAAAAAGAATCTATTCGAGGGAGAAACGAGAGATATTTTGTTTTACCATAGAGAATTATTTGATTCTTGTCTTTCAAAGAATTTCCACGATCGAGAACAATGATTTCTGGGATTTAATACAAGAGATTCATCTCTCTGTATTTGTTATGGTTATTCAATTTAGTAATAAAATAAAGAAATTCAAATAATAACAAATAGAAAGAAATTAGTGGTTTGGGTTGTGTATCAATGGCCAATCCGCTTTAGAAAAGAAGGTTCCGTTGGAACAATTACTTATTTCAGGATAAAAAGTGTAGGAAGAAATGACAAGAAGATATTGGAACATCAATTTGGAAGAGATGATGAAGGCGGGAGTTCATTTTGGTCACGCTACTCGGAAATGGAATCCTAAAATGGCACCTTATATCTATGCAAAATGGAAGGGCATTCATATTATAAATCTTCTGAGAACTGCTCGTTTTTTATTAGAGGCCTGTGATTTAGTTTTTGATGCTGCAAATAGAGGAAAACAATTTTTAATTGTTGGGACAAAAAAGAAAGCAGCTAATTCAGTAGCACGGGCTGCAATAAGGGCTCGATGCCATTATGTTAATAAAAAGTGGTTTAGAGGTATGTTAACAAATTGGTCCATTACAGAAGAGAAACTTCGAAAATTCAGGGACTTGAGAATAGAACAAGAGACGGGGAGACTCGCCCGTCTTCCGAAGAGAGATGCAGCCATCTTGAAGAGACAATTATCTCACTTGCAAACATATCTGGGTGGGATTAAATATATGACAAGGTTACCTGATATTGTAATCATCATTGATCAAAAAAAAGACTATAAGGCCCTTCGAGAATGTATTACTTTGGGAATTCCAACGATTTGTTTAATTGATACAAATTGTGATCCGGATCTCGCGGATTTTTCGATTCCGGCGAACGATGATTCTATAACTTCAATCCGATTAATTCTTACCAAACTAGTATTTGCAATTTGTGAGGGCCGCTTATATAAGAAATCCTTGATTCATAATAAAATAAAAAAATGACTGGAGATATTATGTGATTAATCGGTATCCTAAATAGAAAATTCAAGTAGACAAGTCGAGAAATGGATAAGAGATGGTTGAATCAAAATAATTTCTTTTAAAGTGATATTTCAGTCAGAGGACAATATGAATGTTCTATCATACTCAATCAACACCCTAAAGGGGTTATATGATATATCCAGTGTGGAAGTAGGCCAACATTTCTATTGGCAAATAGGGGGGTTCCAAATACACGGCCAGGTACTTATTACTTCTTGGGTTGTAATTGCTATCTTATTAGGTTCAGCTGGTATAGCTGTTCGGAATCCACAAACCATTCCGACTGGCGGTCAGAATTTCTTTGAATACGTCCTTGAATTCGTTCGAGACGTGAGCAAAACTCAAATTGGAGAAGAATATCGCCCTTGGATTCCCTTTATTGGGACTATGTTTCTATTTATTTTTGTTTCCAATTGGTCAGGGGCTCTTTTACCTTGGAAAATCATAGAGTTACCTCAGGGGGAGTTAGCCGCACCCACGAATGATATAAATACTACTGTTGCTTTAGCTTTACTAACGTCAGTAGCCTATTTCTATGCGGGTCTTACAAAAAAAGGATTAGGTTATTTTGGTAAATACATTCAACCAACTCCAATTCTTTTACCCATTAACATCTTAGAAGATTTCACAAAACCTCTATCACTTAGTTTTCGACTTTTCGGAAATATATTAGCGGATGAATTAGTAGTTCTTGTTCTTGTTTCTTTAGTACCTTTAGTGGTTCCTATACCTGTCATGTTCCTCGGATTATTTACAAGTGGTATTCAGGCTCTTATTTTTGCAACTTTAGCCGCAGCTTATATAGGCGAATCCATGGAGGGCCATCATTGAATAGTCTTAGGAAGAGTCCTTTTTTTAGCTTAGATCGGGGCAATATATGTGTGGCTCAAGATACTCTATTCTATCAGGATAATCTCTTTCTTGTAGATTAGATGTTTCGAAGAATGATTCGAAAATCCGATTGAATTTAAGATAGAATGGGCGGTTTACGTTATGGAAGAAAGATATATGTATATTTGATATTCGATATTGACAAGTTATATATGAACTAATATTTCTATTTCAATTTGGAGTTTTTAGTTATTTTGACTAGATGAATATTAGCAATAGAATAATCAAATCATAATTCATTGGTTGATTGTATCATTAACCATTTCTTTATTTTTTTTTTTGTGAGGAACTTATCATGAATCCACTGATTTCTGCCGCTTCCGTTATTGCTGCTGGATTGGCTGTAGGACTTGCTTCTATTGGGCCTGGAATTGGTCAAGGTACTGCTGCGGGCCAAGCTCTAGAGGGTATTGCGAGACAGCCCGAGGCAGAGGGAAAAATACGAGGTACTTTATTGCTTAGTTTGGCTTTTATGGAAGCTTTAACAATTTATGGATTGGTTGTAGCATTGGCACTTTTATTTGCGAATCCTTTTGTTTAATCCGATAAAAGAAAAAGAAATAGGGGAAATTTATTTGGACTTGCAGGTTGCTTTTTCACATTATATCAAAATATCGTTCCTACACAATTACTTATTCGTTGAGAAACTAACCTACGGGAAGGACTGATTTTAGGATGAGGAATTAGTGTTACCCACTTCCTTCCCCTTTTTAGTCCAAAGTAGAGGCAACAAAAAAGGTATTTCGCAATTCACATCAAACCTAGTACCTAATTCTATTCCAATAAGCAATAAGAATAATACTTATTTAAGGAATACAACGATTTTTTTAGAAGAGGAGCTCATATGAAAAATGTAACCGATTCTTTCGTTTTCTTGGGTCACTGGCCATCCGCCGGGAGTTTCGGGTTTAATACCGATATTTTAGCAACAAATCCAATAAATCTCAGTGTAGTGATTGGTGTATTGATCTTTTTTGGAAAGGGAGTGTGTGCGGGTTGT